ACGAAAGAATCGGTTAAATTTTTCATATAATCTCCTCTTCTAGCTAAACTATAAAAAAAGAACTCTGTCCTTTTTTTTTATTCTTTTTATTTTCAATAAAAAGAAAATTGAATTTAATAATTTATAATTTAATTTACCTATTTGGATATTTGTAAACAGAATCAAAAACCTATTCTATTTACAAATGTATTTTCCAAAATTTTTAATTTTCAATAATAATAATGAGACTTATTAGAATTAAGCTAGAATTTGAGACCAAGTTTTATGTCAATTTCAAAAAACCTAAACCTCCTTTTTTCGCAACACTCCTTAAAACAAAGTTTCCATTAAACTAAAAGAATAAGGGGAAGGAAGAAAGCGAATCGATGTGCTAATTCCCCATCCTCAAATTAGTCCTTCCCAAGGATTGTTGTCTCAATGAATAATTGTAGGAGTTAAATCTTGATAGAATAAAAAAAACTATGAAAAAAATCCATAATTTTGTGATTTCTAGGATTAAACAAAAGGATTCGCAAATAAAAGCGCTAATGCTACAACCAGGCCATAAATTGTTAAAGCTTCCATAAAAGCCAAACTAAGCAATAAAGTACCTCGTATTTTTCCTTCTGCCTCAGGTTGTCTCGCGATACCTTCGACAGCTTGACCCGCAGCTGTACCTTGACCAACTCCAGGTCCAATAGAAGCAAGCCCAACAGCCAACCCAGCAGCAATAACCGAAGCAGCAGAAATCAGTGGATTCATGATAAGTTCCTCACACCAAAATAAAGAAATAGTTAATGATACAATCATCCAATGACTTAGGACGTAATTATAATTAATTAATCGCTAAGATTCATCCAGCCAAAATAGCCAAAAACTTTAATTGAAATAATATAATAATATTATTGAATCATAAGAATTACTTTGATAGTAGTTCCTATCCACGGGATTTTTAAAAATTCCAAAAATATATATATATACGACTTTTTTATTTTATGCCATTTATTTTTTGTGAACCATTCTTTGAATTCGTCGTTCTTTTTTTTTTATCGTTTTTTCAGCCAATTCACAGATAAAAAGAAAGAACTTCTAATCGAAGCCCTATCTAAATCGAAATTCACAAAACAAAAGTAGTAGGGCAGATTATATAGATCTTTAACTCATATATACCTAGTCAATATCAAATATCACATATACAAGTGTTTCTTACATAACGTAAACCAACTATTCTATAATTTGGCTAACTTAAAAAAGAAAGAATATTGAAAAAAAAAAAGAGTTAATGATGACCTTCCATAGATTCACCTATATAAGCCGCAGCTAAAGTGGCAAAAATGAGAGCTTGAATCCCGCTTGTAAATAATCCAAGGAACATGACAGGTATAGGAACCACTAAAGGTACTAAAGAAACAAGAACAACAACGACTAATTCATCGGCTAATATATTTCCGAAAAGTCGAAAACTAAGTGATAGGGGTTTTGTAAAATCTTCTAAGATGTTAATGGGTAAAAGAATTGGAGTTGGTTGAATGTATTTACTGAAATACCCTAATCCTTTTTTGCTAAGACCCGCATAAAAATAGGCTACTGATGTGAGTAAAGCTAAAGCAACCGTCGTATTTATATCATTTGTTGGTGCTGCTAACTCCCCTTGAGGTAACTGGATAATTTTCCACGGTAAAAGGGCTCCTGACCAGTTAGAAACAAAAATAAATAAAAACAGGGTTCCAATAAAGGGAACCCATGGACCATATTCTTCTCCAATCTGGGTTTGACTCACGTCTCGAATGAATTCAAGGACAAATTCAAAGAAATTTTGGCCGTCAGTTGGAATGGTTTGTGGATTGCGAATTGCTAGAACTGCGGAACCTAATAAGATAGCAATTACAACCCAAGATGTAATAAGGACTTGGGCATGGACCTGGAAACCCCCTATTTGCCAATAGAAATGTTGGCCTACTTCTACACCAGATATCTCATATAACCCTTCTTTTATTAGTGTGTTGATGGAACATGATAAAACATTCATATTGCCCTCTGACAGAAATAAGAACTTTAAATTATTTTGATTCAAGATCCCCCTTTTTTTTTTACTTATTTACTTGAATTTTATATTTTAGTTTTGGATACCAACTAAACTAATCACACAATATCCCCTTTTATCTCTTTTTCTTTTGTACGATTCAGGAGTAGTAACCGATTTTTTAAATCGCAATACAGGGAGCCCCTCCCTCAAAAAAAATTGATTTATTTATCTTATTATTAATCAAGAATTTTGTATATAGCTAGAGCGGCCCTCACCAATTGCGAATACTAATTTGTTAAGAATGAATCGAATTGAAGCTATAGCGTCATCATTTGCTGGAATAGAAATATCCGCGAGATCGGGATTACAATTTGTATCGATTAAAGAAATGGTTGGAATTCCCAAAGTGATACATTCTCTAAGAGCAGTATATTCTTCTTGCTGATCGATGATGATTACAATATCAGGCAATCCCGTCATATATTTAATCCCGCC